CTCCTTTTTCTTTTCTATTCTCAAAAAAGAAAGAGAAAGAGTGTATCGAACCTCAGTCAAAATACAGTGAATCTACGATAGAATTTTGGGGAAAATAAATGGAAATGTGGATCCAGTCTAGGGGCGGTTCCACGAAATTCTAACATAGAAAGAAGAAGAAGATACTGAGATTAGGATAGGAAGAATTCATAGTTAGAAAAAATTGTATTAATTAATTATTTTATGATATTCGTAATATTATTCTATTAATGAATATGACTCTTTTTCTTTATAGTTATATTAATTAATAGTAATTCTTTTTTAGATTATAGTACTTAGAAGTCATTCGAATTATTAGAATTAGAAAAAGAAAATATTTACAAATTCCATTTCTAGTTAATAACTTTTATTAATATAGTTTATTAATATAGTTAATACAGTATAGATATAGAATGTAGATTCTTTTTTCTTTTCTTTTTCTTTGGTTCGGATCAAAAAGAAAATGAAGAGAGTTCTAAAGTGAAGTCGATCCAAAATGAAAAGGAGGTTCATGGCCAAGGGTAAAGATATTAGAATTATAGTTATTTTGGAATGTACCTGTTGTGTTCGAAAGGGTGTCAATAAAAAATCGCCGGGCATTTCTAGATATATTACTCAAAAGAATCGACACAATACACCCAATCGACTAGAATTTAGAAAATTTTGTCGCTATTGTCAAAAGTATACAATTCATGGGGAAATAAAGAAATAGATGTAACGGAATGCTTGTGTTATTTTTACAAGTAGTGGGAAGACTAAGAACTTTACATCTTAACATATATAATACAAACCAAATCCTATTTTGGTCGAATCTTAATTAAATGAATAAAAAAAAGTATTCTATTTTATAGATTATTTTCTATAGATATATAGAAGGAATAAACAAACCATGGATAAATCCAAACAACCTTTTCGTAAATCCAAGCGATCTTTTCGTAGACGTTTACCCCCAATCGGATCGGGGGATCGAATCGATTATAGAAACATGAGTTTAATTAGTCGATTTCTTAGTGAACAAGGAAAAATATTATCTAGACGGACAAATAGGTTAACTTTGAAACAACAACGATTAATTACTATTGCTATAAAACAAGCTCGTATTTTATCTTTGTTACCTTTTCGTAATAATGAGAAACAATTGGAGAGAGTGGAGTCGATCCCTAGAACTACTGGTCCTAGAACCAAAAATAAATAGATAGACTCTTCAAAAGTCCAATCGGAACTCAAGCTCATATTAATATGAATTTTTTGCTCAAAAAAACTAGAATCCAGATTTGATTCTTGTATTATAAACTCTAAAATTATAAATAAAGTAAAAATGGGGAAGAAATCTTTTTTTCTTGAAAGATGTTCGTTTATTCCTACTACTCAAATCTTCATTTCTTTTTCTTCTATCTTCCCGGAGTCCATTCTCCGGGAAATCCTGTTTCAATCATTCTTGTTTCCTGTATAATAATTAAGATTCTTTTATTCCTTTATTTGATTTGTATTCTTTTTTTTTTTTTTTTATTTTTGATTAATGATTTTCTTTGAAATAATATCAAAACAATTCTTATTTGATAGGGCTATTTGCGCAAGTATTTTACGATTCAGAAGCAATTGTCTCTTGTACAGATTGTGTATGAATAGGCTATAACTATAGAATAGCCTATCCTCACGAGTTACCGCATTTATCCGAGTGATCCACAAACGACGAAAATCTCTCTTTTTCCTGCTCCTATTTCGATGAGAAGAAACCAAAGCTCTCATTCTTTGTTGAGTAGTTGTTCGAGTAAGTCTTGAATGAGCCCCTATAAAGGTTGATGCAAATAAACGAATCTTTTTTCGACGTCTCCGAGCTGTATATCCTCGTTTAACTCTGGTCATTGAATCAAATCAAATGAAATTTTCTTGAATAACTAATTGATTTCTCTTCTTTCAGTCATCCTTTTCCTCCGGTCGATTAATAACAAAACGGATTCTTCCGATATATAAAATATAAATTCCAATGGCTTTTGCGACTATGACCTTCCCGACCACGATTTTTTCTTTCTTCAAGGTAGGTATCTCGCCTGGAAATAAGAAATTAAAATGCTACTAAATAAAAAAGAATAGTGGGTTTCCTCGTTTCTATGGTAACTTCTGAAACGGTGAGGTCCTCTCTATACACCGGAGCCTCTTCTTTCATTTCATCGAATTTTATCGTGAACTTGTATAGTTCACACTCTTTGGCTCTACCCATTCATTTTTCAATTAGAATTCTTTTTTCAATTCTAATTATAAAGTAATAGTCCTTTTCACAAAAAAGCTATCCATACAGTGACGGCATTTAATTCGGAAAGTTGGCTAGGTAGCTGACCCTGTTAGTCCGTTTTTTCAAGAAAAGGAATAGGAGCATAACCTTTTTCCTCCGCTTAATGGATAACTATTTGTTACCAATGGAGAATTCCTTCTCATCTCAAATGGAGTGATTGGATTTTCACCAATAGAAACCATAAATTCATAACATAATTAAGTAGATTATAGATCTTCATTTTTAGATACTAGTCAATTAAAAGGCCGTCTTTCACTATATCTATCCTAATTCATTGGTAGTGGTCGTTGATACTGTAAAAAACTTTTACATTTTTCAAACTCATGATCTGAAATGAACGAGTCGCACATACACCCTAGTACATGTTCCTCGACGCTGAGGACATCCTCGAAGAGCGGGAGATTTCGTGACATTTCTTATTGGCTGTCGTGCGTTTCTAATAAGTTGTTTAATGGTTGGCATGGCGTGTCTATAGAATCTCATTCTAGATAGAATAGAGCGGGGGGTTGGTTTAGATCGATCTTAACCTGATGGTTGATGATTATGAATGATTTCTATTCACACGGGAAATTCCAATTTTTAAAAGGAATTCGTATATTTATATGGAATCCCCAGTATTATCATTTTCGACCGCTACAAGATCAACGATGCCATGAGCTTGGGCTTCTGTTGCTGACATAAAAACATCCCTTTCCATATCTTCGGATATAACCCATAAAGGGTTGCCCGTTCTTTGTACATAAACTTTTGTGAGAGTTTCGCGAAGCTTCAATAGTTCTTCTGCTTCCAGAATAAATTCTCCTGCTTGTGCCTCGTAAAAAGAACTAGCAGGTTGGTGAATCATAACCCTGATGATATTGATATAACATCATGAATGGTTCTTCTATCTATATATTGCACGATTGGGTTAAAGTATTAAAGTAAGGGGGAATCAAAAGAACAATAAAAAATAGAATTAAACAACCGTACGGGCATCTTTTGTACATTGCATACGGCTCTGCAATGGAATTTATCTTTTCGATAGAATAGCTTCTATCGAAAAGAATAAATAGAACCTATCCGATCCAAATAGTTAAATGATCCATTTACCACCCTTCCTTTCGTAGTAGTTAAAAAGATACTATGATGGTTCTGTTGCTTTATATATTTATCTCGTCTGTGGTTTAGCAATCCCAAAGTTTTTTTTGATAGGATCCAAGAAGGATCAAATGATTTTTTCCATTTTTTTTTAACTCTTTCTCTCATAACATAAAAAGAAGAAAGAGACTTCTGGTGTGGAAGAATAATGGTTTGTGACGCTGAAATTGACTCTTGCTTGACACATAAAATCAAATTGGGAATAACCCTTCTTTCATACTACTATCTCGATACAAAATCTCATGTTAGAAAAAAACAATAAAGGTTTGTTCATATCGAACTCGAATTGCCATGCTATTATTACTTATTCTTTATTTGATTCATATTCGATACAGCGAAGGCATAGTATTCTTTTTTTTTTTTCAAATAAAAAAACTCATTGGCGCCAAGCGTGAGGGAATGCTAGACGTTTGGTAATTTCTCCTCCGACCAGAACGAAAGATCCCATTGAAGCGGCTAATCCCATACATATTGTATGTACATCCGGTGACACAAATTGCATAGTATCATAAATGGCTATTCCTGGTATTACCCATCCGCCTGGAGAATTTATAAACAAATAAAGATCCCTAGTATCATCTTCTATGCTGAGATATATCATGAGACCAACAAGTTGATTCGAGATCTCGCTATCAACCTCTTGGCCTAAAAAAAGTAATCTTTCTCGATGAAGTCGGTTGATTAGGGCAAAATTGTATCCCTGAGGAACCGTACGTGCACCTTTGGATGCATACGGTTCGAAAGAATTGCGAAAAAAAATCAATGTGTCGATTCCAATCCTATTTCTTTTTTTTTTTAACATGAGTTTTGCTCTCCTTCCCCTTCCCTATATTCTATAATGTAGAAAATCAAAAAGAATTTTATGAACTTATTGAACTAACCTCTCATTGATGTATTGTTTCATCGAAATTCAAATTACGATGTCATTTTCTTGTTCCTGAATGGGCCCTTTCAATTCTTTTAGGTTCTTGTTCTACTCCGGGGGAAGATTTGCCCGAATTCCATTTGAGCATATAGGTCAAATGATTCCAGTACCACTTCTTTTTTTTTTCAATTTTTCATACCTTTCCCAAAAATATTCGATGTATTCATCATACTACTCCATTGGTAGGCAGTTTAAAATTATCCCTATAGTAAGTCTCTATGATACAAGCAGTAATCGTGTAATTCTTATATATTCTACAAAATAGATTCTCTTATAGTAAGTTATATTCTATTTCATTAATAATGAATTTAATAAATTATTAAGAATTTAATGAAATTTCTATTTTCTTTTTATATTCTTTATTTCAGAATTACTACATTTACACTCCCATTCTATTACTTTTACTCTTACCATTTACAATTTGGTATTCTTTGAACGGAGCCTGGATACTTTCTTTTATCAGTCCAAGTAAACCATCAATTATTTTAATTGATAATATTGATTCCCAATAGGAATTATTGTGCTTCACGCTCCGAATTATTGATGGTTCAATAAATGAATATATATTTATTGGATTGGGCGAAACATAGAATACTCGATCGAGGGAGATAACGGAGAAATACCATATGACCAATCTGTCTGACAAGTCGCACTATACGTCAACCCAAGCTGCATCTTCCTCTCCAGGACTCCGAAAAGGTACTTTTGGAACACCAAGGGGCATTAAGATAAAGAAAAAAATGAAGTACTATATTTTACTTTAATATGGAAACGTAACAATGGTTTTATTGTCTTCATCATTTTTTCTCTTTCTTTTCTATTCTTATATTCTATTTTTATATCTTTTAATCTTCTTTCTATTTAGAATCTTATTTAGATTCTATAAAATAGAACTTAATATTCTTATCTAGCTAGACTTTATAGTATATATAAGTATATATATATAGAACTGGAAGGTTCATAGAGGAATACAGAATGAATAAAGAAAGATTGTAACGAAGGGGATCGATGGGATCAGCCGATTGTTCGAATGATTTCGAATTCTAAAAAAGTATCTATGCATTTTTTCCCTAAAAATCCTCCCATTGCGTATTGGTACTTATTGGGTATAGAATAAGATCTGTTTCTATTTGTTCTTCTAAATAGAAAGAAATAGAAAGAATTCTATTTCATTAAAAATAAAAAGAAGGGAATACAAATAAATATTAATCCTTTCCTATAAAAAATCTACCAAACAGGTGAAATACACGGTCTAGTCTTTTCCAATGCGATAAAGTTACATAATGTCTATTTCTTTTTCAGAAAGGGGTATTTACATGGGTTTGCCTTGGTATCGTGTTCATACCGTTGTATTGAATGATCCCGGTCGATTACTTTCTGTCCATATAATGCATACAGCTCTAGTTTCTGGTTGGGCCGGCTCGATGGCTCTATATGAATTAGCGGTTTTTGATCCCTCTGACCCTGTTCTTGATCCAATGTGGAGACAAGGCATGTTCGTTATACCCTTCATGACTCGTTTAGGAATAACCAATTCGTGGGGGGGTTGGAATATATCGGGAGGAACTATAATGAATCCGGGCATTTGGAGTTATGAAGGCGTGGCAGGAGCACATATTTTGTTTTCTGGCTTGTGCTTCTTGTCAGCTATCTGGCATTGGGTGTATTGGGACCTAGAAATATTCTGTGATGAACGTACGGGAAAACCTTCTTTGGATTTGCCCAAGATCTTTGGAATTCATTTATTTCTCTCAGGAGTTGCTTGCTTTGGCTTTGGTGCATTTCATGTAACAGGATTATATGGTCCTGGTATATGGGTGTCTGATCCTTATGGACTAACGGGAAAAGTACAATCTGTAAATCCAGCGTGGGGTGCGGAAGGTTTTGATCCTTTTGTTCCGGGGGGAATAGCTTCTCATCATATTGCAGCAGGTACATTGGGCATATTAGCGGGTCTATTCCATCTTAGTGTCCGTCCGCCTCAACGTTTATACAAAGGATTACGCATGGGTAATATTGAAACTGTGCTTTCCAGTAGTATTGCTGCTGTTTTTTTTGCAGCTTTCGTAGTTGCTGGAACTATGTGGTATGGTTCAGCAACTACTCCAATCGAATTATTTGGTCCCACTCGTTATCAGTGGGATCAGGGGTACTTCCAACAAGAAATATATCGAAGAGTTGGGGCCGGACTAGCCGAAAATTTGAGCTTATCGGAAGCTTGGTCTAAAATCCCCGAAAAATTAGCTTTTTACGATTACATTGGTAATAATCCGGCGAAAGGGGGATTATTCAGAGCAGGCTCAATGGATAATGGGGATGGAATAGCTGTTGGGTGGTTGGGGCACCCCATCTTTAGAGATAAAGAAGGGCGTGAACTCTTTGTACGTCGTATGCCTACCTTTTTTGAAACATTTCCGGTAGTTTTGGTAGATGGAGACGGAATTGTGAGGGCCGATGTTCCTTTTAGAAGGGCAGAATCCAAGTATAGTGTTGAACAAGTAGGGGTAACTGTTGAATTCTGTGGTGGAGAACTCAATGGAGTCATTTATAGTGATCCTGCTACTGTGAAAAAATATGCTAGACGTGCCCAATTAGGTGAGATTTTTGAATTAGACCGGGCTACTTTGAAATCCGATGGTGTTTTTCGTAGTAGTCCAAGGGGTTGGTTCACTTTTGGGCATGCTACGTTTGCTTTGCTTTTCTTTTTCGGACACATTTGGCACGGCGCCAGAACCTTGTTCAGAGATGTTTTTGCCGGTATTGATCCAGATTTGGATGCTCAAGTGGAATTTGGAGCATTCCAAAAACTCGGAGATCCAACTACAAGGAGACAAGTAGTCTGATACAAAATTCCTTTGCCATCTTTTGCCTCTATTTTTTCTTTTATTCTAGTATTTAGATATTTCATTATATTTCATATTCATTTATCTTTTTTTCTATATTTTTATGTATAAATAGAATAATATAGAAAAATTCGAAATAGAATATAATCGAATAGTAATAAGATATGAATGACTATATCTATATATACATACTATATAGATAGTAATAGTTAGTAATAGTAAATTGTAAATCTCAAATTTGAATTTCTTTAGTAAATAATCCAAAATGAATAGGTGTGGAAGCTATAATTGTAAACCACGATCGAATCTATGGAAGCATTGGTTTATATATTCCTCTTAGTTTCGACTTTAGGGATAATTTTTTTCGCTATCTTTTTTCGAGAACCACCTAAAGTTCCAACTAAAAAAATGAAATGATTTTTCATTATTTCCATTGAAGTAATGAGCCCCCATATTAATATTGGAGCTCATTACTTCAACTAGTCCCCATGTTCTTCGAAGGGATCTCTTAATTTTTGAGAGGGTTGCCCAAAAGCGGTATATAAGGCATACCCAGTAAAGCTTACAAGTAAACCGGATATGGAGATGGCGACTAGGGTTGCTGTTTCCATTTTTCGATAATTTCAAGATCACAAAGGATCACGATAATGTTGTTTATTTACAACTACAACGGAATGGTATACAAAGTCAACAGATTTAAACCCATGATGAAAGAGGATTTATGGCTACAAAAACCGTTGAGAGTAGTTCTAGATCTGGGCCAAGATCAACTGGCGTAGGGAGTTTATTGAAACCATTGAATTCGGAATATGGAAAAGTAGCTCCAGGGTGGGGGACTACACCACTTATGGGAGTTGCAATGGCTCTATTTGCAATATTTCTATCTATTATTTTAGAAATTTATAATTCATCTGTTTTACTGGATGGAATTTCAATTAATTAGTTCATAAAAACTAGTAAGTCCTAGCAAAAAGATTATTTTACTTATACTTACTTAATGCTTAAGATACTGAATACTTCAACTTAAGATTACCTAAGACTTGGATTTATAGACCATTCTGGTAGTTCGATCGTGAAATTTATTTGTTTCGATATTTCATTTCCGGAATATGAGCGTGTGACTTGTTATAATTGATCCTATTGATAATACAGAGAATGGACCTGTCATCTCTATCAAGATGATTCTACCTCGTCAGATATTTATTCTAGTCTCTGGAGCACGGACTATATAGAATAGATCAAGAAAAGAAATAGTTGAACTATGATTCATACCTATTATTCAGACCTCGCAACCGGATTAAAAAAAAAATGGAAATAGGGAAATAGGTCTTTTCTAAATCAAACAATTTTTTCCTTCATACTTCCGAAAGAAACCTCTTTCTCTAGATTTTGTTGAGTTATTACATTCATTGAAGAAGTGATGATCAAATGGTTTTTACTCAGAAATCCTTTGAGTTTAGCTTTGGTTTTCTTAAATCATCGTGGTTCTAGTATGAATCTGAGGTTTCAATTGATTCATAGGGTCTCAACAAGAGAATTCCTATAAAAAAAAAAAAGATAGGGAAGAGAAGATTCAAGAGGCCTGTCATGATTAACATAAAGAAAGATAGATGAGCCAACTTGATATTGTATTTCTTGGCATTATCATCACAAAGAAGAGATTCCGGATTTTTCTTACTTCGTATCTTTGGGTCAAATCGAGTCAAGTGGCTAAGCCACAAGAAGTTTGAAACTCTCTATTCCATATCCGTTGAAACCAGTATTTGTGTGTTTCGGCTTGAGCCGTACGAGATGAAATTTTCATATACGGCTCTAAGAGGGGGAGTCTTTCTTGGTTTACCTATCTCAATAAAGTATATGATTGGTTCGAGGAACGTCTCGAGATTCAAGCGATTGCAGATGATATAACTAGTAAATATGTTCCTCCTCATGTCAATATATTTTATTGTTTAGGGGGGATTACGCTGACTTGTTTTTTGGTACAAGTAGCTACGGGTTTTGCTATGACCTTTTACTATCGTCCAACTGTTACAGAGGCTTTTTCCTCTGTTCAATACATAATGACTGAGGCCAACTTTGGTTGGTTAATTCGATCAGTTCATCGATGGTCAGCAAGTATGATGGTTCTAATGATGATCTTGCACGTATTTCGTGTGTATCTTACGGGGGGTTTTAAAAAACCCCGCGAATTAACTTGGGTTACAGGGGTAGTTCTGGCTGTATTGACCGCATCTTTTGGCGTAACTGGTTATTCCTTACCTCGGGACCAAATTGGCTATTGGGCAGTAAAAATTGTAACAGGCGTACCTGAAGCTATTCCTATAATAGGATCACCTTTGGTAGAATTCTTACGTGGAAGTGCTAGTGTGGGCCAGTCCACTTTGACTCGTTTTTATAGTTTACATACTTTTGTATTGCCTCTTCTTACTGCCGTATTTATGTTAATGCACTTTCCAATGATACGTAAGCAAGGTATTTCGGGTCCTTTATAGAGAAGGCAGATCATAGATATTTGTAATTTATTATATAGGGGAGGAACAAGAGCCTTTTATTGCTACAAATATGTATTATTGAAAAATAAGGCATGTTATTTGGATACTTGTATTCAATTCTGAAGTATTTTTTATTTGATACGAATCGAATAGTTGAACTATATTTTCCTAAAAGGGGATGGATTATGGGAGTGTGTGACTTGAACTATTGATTGGTCCATGCAGATCTATGATTTTATCCGCCAAGTTGGAATTCACAACCCAACGTGTCTCCACATCCAACCATCATGTCAGTCCCTTTATGTAGCATAGGATAGGCCGGTTTTAACTTGAGGAGAATATTTTCTATGATCATACCCGAATCATGTCATACATGAAAAGGCTCCGTAAGATCCCTAGAATAAGTGATGTGGAATGATCCAATGTTCTATTTATTTACTTTGTTTGATTTTTTTTTTTTTTTTTAGTAATTTTTTAGTAATCTTAGTAATTTTTTTATAGTATGTAGATGCATTCATTTCCTTTGCATCGACCCTGATCTATTATACTATCGGAGTTAAATAAGGGATCTAAGGAAGAACAGGGGCTAGACTTTATTAGTAACAAGTAAAAACTTTGTATTTTGTTTATGTAATACAATCGAGATGTTGTGAGGATAAATACCAACCAAAAGATATGAGACAATCCAAAAAGCACTTGATCATGATCAAATTTGTAAGCCGACTTGGATATTGAGCATTTCCCTGTTGCCAGAACTGAATTATTTGCAATGAATAATGAATCGTTGAAACTCGGGGAAATGGAATTTGATAAAGAGTTTATTACATAGAGTCATTCTACATTATATATGTAGATATGTATAAAATATAGGTTTTCTATGGACCTATTTATGTTCTATGGATCTATTTCTGTGATTCTTTTGATTCTTGCTCGAGCCGGATGATAAAAAATTATCATGTCCGGTTCTTTTGGGGGATGGATCCACAAGAGTTAACCTATCCAAATAACAAAGAAACCTGATTTGAATGATCCTGTATTAAGAGCTAAATTGGCTAAAGGGATGGGACATAATTATTATGGAGAACCCGCATGGCCCAATGATCTTTTATATATCTTTCCAGTAGTAATCCTAGGCACTATTGCATGTAGTGTGGGTTTAGCAGTTCTAGAGCCGTCAATGATAGGTGAACCGGCGGATCCGTTTGCAACTCCGTTGGAAATATTACCCGAATGGTACTTCTTTCCCGTATTTCAAATACTTCGCACAGTGCCCAATAAATTATTGGGTGTTCTTTTAATGGTTTCAGTACCAATAGGATTATTGACAGTACCTTTTTTGGAGAATGTCAATAAATTCCAAAATCCATTTCGTCGTCCAGTAGCTACAACAGTATTTTTGATCGGTACCGCAGTAGCTCTTTGGTTAGGTATTGGAGCAACTTTACCTATCGATAAATCCCTCACTTTAGGTCTTTTTCAAAGTTAAATACCACGACATAGGTATCTAAGGAAGATCCTCTTCTGGATCTTCCCTAGATACCTCAATCTTATTATGTATCTATTCTGCAAATATATGGACCGTGTCGGAGATTCAAAACTTATTCTATTATTTTTTATTTTATTTATAATTCTAAAAACTAAAAAATTCCAATGGATTTAAAATGAAAACTTTTTCTTAGGTAAATTGATTGCAAAATGCTTCTGTAGAGTGCCCAATATCTTTTTTATATCTTCTATGCGAAAATATTCCATTTTCATAAGATCTTCTTGACTGTGATTCAAAAGGTCCAATAATGTATGTATATTGGACCTTTTGAGACAATTATAGGTCCTGGAAGACAATTCTGATTGGTCAATAAAAATACATGTCAATGGAATTCCTTTTTTGTTTTTCTTGAGATTAGTGAATCTGTCTTGAAAGGAAAAAAAGGGTAGATTCCATCTGTTTTCATTTTCCTCTAAATTCATGTACTCTTCCTCTGCATGTAGAAAAGGAATCAATAAATCAATCAAATTACGAGAAGCTTCATAAAGTGCTTCTTTAGGAGTTAAACTTCCATTCGTCCATATTTCTAGAAAGAGTATCTCTTGTTTTTCATTCCCAGTCCCATAAGAATGAATACTATGATTTGCATTTCGAACAGGCATAGATACAATATCTATAGGATAACTTCCATCGTGAGATTCATTTGTGGATTTCATATGATATCCACGATCTCTCTTGATTTGTAATTCAATACACAAATCAATTGGTTCTGTCAGGTTAGCTATATGCTGTGTCGTGTCAACTATTTGTACAGAAGGTGGTGAGATAATATCTTGAGCTGTTATGTATTTAGGTCCCCTGACGCAAATGGATGCGCCCCTAACTCCATAGAGATTACTTTTCAATACAATCTCTTTCAAATTTATTAAAATCTCATGTACTGATTCTTCAATACCCTCTATCGTAGAATATTCATGCAGAACATTTTCAGATGTTGCACGTGTGATACATGTTCCTTCTATTTCTCCAAGTAAAGCCCTTCGCATGGCAATACCTATGGTATTGGCTTGACCTTTCATAAGCGGGGACAGAACAAAACGACCATAATAAAGACGCTTGCTGTCTACTCTTGATTCAACACATTTCCACTTTAGTGTTCGAGTGGATCCTGCTACTTCTTCTCGAACCATACTATTATTTTTCTTTTATTTATGATTATTGGATCAGATCATTGAATCATTTATTTCTCTTGGAATCTCTTGAATTATTATTTCTACACACGTCTTTTTTTAGGGGGGCGACATCCATTATGCGGCATGGGTGTTACATCACGTACGAAACTTAATAGCATCCCATTTCTCCGAATGGCTCGTAATGCCGCATCTCTTCCGAGACCTGGACCCTTTATCATAACTTCTGCTCGTTGCATACCCTGATCAACTAATGTACGAATAGCATTAAATGCCGCGGCTTGAGCAGCATAGGGTGTTCCTTTTCTTGTGCCTCTGAATCCAGAAGTACCTGCGGAAGCCCAAGAAACCACCCGACCTCGTACATCTGTAACAGTTACAATAGTATTGTTGAAACTCGCTTGAACATGAATAACTCCTTTTGGTATTCTACGTTCATTCTTTTTTGAACCAATACGTGCATTCTTACGTAAACCAATTTTTGCTATAGGTTTTGTCATATTTTATTAGATCATATTCCATAAGAATAAAATAAAAAGAAAGAAGAATCAGAAAGATACGGGGATAGCTATTTAATATAAAAACGAATCCTTTCTTTTTACATGTACATGATGTACATGGGTTTTTCTTTTAAAAAGTTCTTGATTTAGAACTTGAGAAGGATTACCCCTGTCTCTGTTTATGTCTCAGATTGGAACAAATGACTATAATTCGACCCCGCCTACGAATCAAACGACATTTTTCACAAATTTTACGAACAGAAGCCCTTATTTTCATATTTATCATTCCTTATTTTCATTCTGAATCTATTTTTTTTGAAACAAAAATTAGTTTATTGCATTTTTGAACTTCGAATTATATCCCTACGAAAAGGATGTTTCAAAGAATGATCTAATCGTTCGAATCTTTTTTGCGAAGTCTATAAATTATACGTCCCCTGGTTGAATCATAACGACTCATTTCGATTTTGACTCTATCTCCGGGTAGTATACGTATAAAACTGCGTCGGATTCTCCCTGAAATATAACCTAGAATTAGATCTTCATTATCTAATCGAACTCGGAACATACCGTTGGGAAGTGATTCAGTAATTAAACCCTCATGAATCAATTTTTGTTCTTTCATTCCAGGGAACCCCCTTTAAGTATTAATTAATAGAGGAAGAGTTCTATAATTCACTTCTCCTCTCTCTTTTACAAATAGTAAGTTCAAGAGAAAATTAGGGTACCCCAGGAGAATCACCATATATAACACAAAATTTCTCCTCCAATTTTTTCTAGTCGAGCTTCTCGATCTGTCATTATACCTCGAGAAGTAGAAAGAATTACAATTCCCATTCCACCTAAAATTTTAGGAATTCGTTGATAGTTGGAATAGATTCGTAGACCGGGTCGGCTGATACGTTTTAATTTTATTTTATTCCCTTTCCTAGTCTTTCTATGTCGTAAGGTTGAAACCAAGAAATTTTTTTGACTTTCTTGATGTTTTCGAACGTTTTCAATAAAACCTTCTCGTAAAAGTATTTTCACAATGTTTTTAGTGATATTAGTAGATACTATTTGAACTCTTCCTTTTTGATCTATGTCAGCATTTCTTATAGAAGTTATTATATCGGCAATAATGTCCCTACCCATGATGAACTATAGTTATTGGTGCCTTCTAATTTTGATATAATCAACATGCTTCTTTTTTGTTTTATTTTTTATTAAATTTTTTTATTATTTCATTATTAAAATTTCTAAGAAATTTAAAGTATATACATGAGACACAATCTATTAATCAGATCTATTTCAGATATTTGAATATTCTATATATAGAATATAGATAGGATATATCCTATTTTCATCTATAAGAATCTATAAGACCTCGGGTGCTAATGAAACTATTTTAGTAAAATTCAACTGTCGCAATTCTCGAGCAACCGCACCAAAGATTCGAGTTCCTTTTGGATTTCCTTCTTGATCAATGATAACCGCTGCATTGTCATCATATCGTATTATCATGCCGTTGTCACGTTTGAGTTCTTTACACGTGCGTACAATCACAGCTCTAATTATTTCTGATCTTTCTAGAGGCATGTTGGGCACTGCTTCTTTGATTACAGCAACAATAACATCGCCAATATGAGCATATCGGTGATTACCAGTTCCTATGATTCGAATACACATCAATTCTTGAGCTCCACTGTTATCCGCTACATTCAAAAGGGTCTGAGGTTGAATCATATCATTTTTATTTTAATCTCTTATTTAAATGCAAGGGATAATAAAAAAAAAAAAAAAGAAATATTGTCTGTCCAGAGATAAAGAAATCCGTAGTTGTTTTTTCATTATCCATACTCCTTCTTCTTTTACTTTTGTTTACCTATCCTGAAATAACAAATTGAGTTCGTATAGGCATTTTGCATGCTGCTATTTTCATAGCAGCTTTGGCTACAGTTTCTGATACTCCACTAATTTCATAAAGTATTCGGCTCGGTTTAACAACGGATACCCAATATTCGGGGGATCCCTTTCCCGAACCCATACGTGTTTCTGTAGGTCTCACAGTAACAGGTTTGTCGGGAAAGATACGTACCCATATCTTTCCACCACGACGCGCATATCGTGTCATTGCTCTTCGCCCTGCTTCTATTTGTCTAGCTGTGATCCAAGCAGGTTCAAGTGCCTGAAGAGCGTATCTGCCAAAACAAATCTGATTGCCTCGGCAAGATATTCCCTTCATTCGACCTCTATGTTGTTTACGAAATCTGGTTCTTTTGGGGTTATAGTTGATGGTTGTTTCTGAATTCCATCTCTACTGCAAAACCGGACATGAGAGTTTCTTCTCATCCAGCTCCTCACGAATGAAATGATTCAACAATGATTCAATAATATTCAATAATATATATACACAATATACACATGTATTTCTGTATTTCATTTCTGTATTTCATTCTATCAAAATAAAGAATATACTAATTTTTTATATTGAATTTTTGGATTTGTTACATAGGTAGCTTTATATATAACTAGGTGTGTTTTTCTATTTTATTTTATCTTTTTATTTTATCAAAATTTCTAATAAAAGAAATTCTGAAATTAAAGAAAAATAAAGAAAGGTTTCGCGGGCGAATATTGACTCTTTCCTCCTTCATTTGTAGGGTCAATTCATGACCATTCAGAATAAATATATTTTTTTGGTTCATTACGCCATCCTACCCAATGAATCATTAGGATTGATTCGTTTTCAAGAAAATCCTATGTAATCACGGGTTCCATCGTTCCCATAGCTTCTCTATTAATGCTTAGGCTTTGAACTCTGCAATGGAGCTCTCAACAAAATTTGTTATTTGTTTGCGAGTTAATCTCCTCAGTTTTTCTTAACCCGAAGCTCGATTCAATTATTCTCTATTTTCTATTATTTAGATTATTATTTTAATTTCATTTATTTAATTTATTTTCTTCTATAGTTTCTATTTTTTATTTGTATATTTCTTATTCTATTGTAATTAGTGTAATTAGATATTTTTTATTTTTATTATATATTGATATATATTGATGTTGATGCTTTATAACACTGCCTTTTTTATTTTTTTTATGAGTTAATTCTTCATAAACCATACATATGGGAATCATATATCATTGATATCTTTATTCTCTCTTTCTATCATCCTTCCATTTTTCCACATCCCCCTTTTTTTTTTTCACAATTCATAATCAGATTTCTTTTTTATTAAAAAAAAAGAATTTCAGTTGCTACAACTATATGATCGATTCAGTCATATAGTGACTGTTTCTTGGGATCTCGACAATACGAAGCAATAAGTTGGTTTTTAATTTTGAGTTTCTTGAGTTTTGATAGTTACTAAGTTTATAGTCGGGCCAGACTGTTTCTTTTTTCTTTTTTCAATCTAAATTCTAAACTCTAAAGAAAAAACTAACGAGTCACACACTGAGCATAGCAATTATAATAAAATCTAAATGAAATCAAAGGGTAAATCAAATTTTTATTCAACCTTATAGAATTATAATTGTTTGTTTTTCTTTGATTAATTGATTAAGAAAAAAATAAGAAAAGAGTTTCTAAATCTTTTTTATCGATGAGCAGAATGGCGAGATAAAGAAAGGTCCATTATTCTTATTTTCTTATTCTTGGTTTACAAATATCCAAATTTTGATGCCTAAGACTCCATAGATAGTTCTAATTGTATAGGAACAGTGATCAATTTTAGCGCGAATTGTTTGTAAGGGAACCCTGCCTTCTCTGATCCATTCGACACGTGCAATCTCTTTTCCGTCGATACGTCCTGCAATTTGCACTTGAATTCCTTTTGTATCCGTTTGTTCAGTTAATTCAATAGCTTTTTTCATTGCCTTTCGAAATGAGACTCTATTTTTTAATTGTAAAGCTATATATTCTGCAAGAATATTAGGTTGTCCATAAGGCTTTTCAATTCTTGTGATAGCAATATTGAGTCTCCGGTTTACAGAATGAAACTTTTTTTGTACATTCATCTGTAATTCTTCGACTCCCCGTGTCCGTCCTTCTATTAATAAGTTGGGAAATCCAATGTAGATTATGACCTGAATCAAATCTATTCTTTTTTGAATTACTATACGGGCAATTCCTTCGAAACCTGAGGATATTTTCTTATTTTTTTTTACATAGTCCTTAATACAATTCCGTATTCTTTCATCTTCTTGTAGACCCATGGAAAAATTCTTTGATTTTGCGAACCAAAAAGAATGATGACTTTGAGTTGTTCCAAGTCTGAAACCAAGTGGATTTATTTTTTGTCCCATATTTTTATATTCTTTTTCCATCCATTTTTTTCTAAATAGGAATCTAAATTTTAGATTTTAAAGAAATCTTTATATGACAAGTGGTTTTTTTTATCAGATAACTACGTCCTCGAGCCCGGGGTTTTAACTTTTTTACAATAGCACCTCTATTGACTTCAGCTTTACTAATAAATAAATCAGCTTCATTTAAACCCATATTATGACTAGCATTTGCTGCTGCAGAATAAACTAATTTTAAAATTGGATAAGATGCCCAATAAGGCATTAGTTCCAGTATCATGAGTGTTTCCTCATAAGAACGTCCCCGAATCTGATCAATTACTCTTCGTGCT